AAGGGTTCGTTCGTTCGTTCGTTCGTTCGTTCGTTCGTTCGTTCGTTCGTTCGTTCGTTCGTTCGTTCGTTCGTTCGTTCGTTCGTTCGTTCGTTCGTTCGTTCGTTCGTTCGTTCGTTCGTTCGTTCGTTCGTTCGTTCGTTCGTTCGTTCGTTCGTTCGTTGGGTTAATAAGTTTGGTTTATTTTGTAGGGGGGTTTCTTTTATAGTAAGGTAGTTTGATGTTCGGATATGGGTGTGAATGTTTGGTTATTATTTTAATGTAATTTCAGTACTAATGACATGTAAAACGATATGAAAATACATGATGATAAAATTCGTAATGGAATATAGTTTAAATTTTAGCTGAAACTCGCTGGTTTTGTTAAGAAAGTCAGAGGAAGTGAAAAAGTGAAAAATCATGTCCCACAAGCATTCATTAAACAGTGACATATGCAGTAGCCTGCGGGAGAACCATAACCAAGTGTAAAGCAAAGTGCATCAGTGTTGATATGATTCCCCAAACACTTGAAACCGTCTCATTAATTAACGCCTGAGGGCCACGGGAATGGACGCCACGCATGAGATGCCCAGGTCTTAGATTGTATTCACCCGTTGCACTGGAGGGGCTGCCTGAAGACGCCCAGAAAAAAAAGGGAACCAAAAGTATAAGGATTTTGGGATGTCGCGATCACGGACGAAAATGGTGATATATAGCCAACCAGATGTATTCGTAAAGAGCAAGTTATGAGTATTAACCTATTTATGGCCCTGACATAGGAACCAGAGGCGCAAAAGAGCAAGTTGTGCTAGGGGTTTAGGGGGAAAGAATGGGCCTGAAGCTAGTAACGCAGGACATTACTTACGCCGGGTTGCTGATTTCACGTGAGGAGCTCGATTAATAAATAACCTGGTACGATGCTTGTGTGTACTTCGAGAGATTTTGGATCAGTTTGTACTTAGACCAGGCATAGTGTGTGTTTAAGCACTGTCGTACACGATTCAGGGGATTTTATGTATAAGCCAAGGATGTGATGGGTTTAGTACGTTATATGTGAATATCCTAGCTCCCTTTTTCCCTTTGCCATTGGGGGGGGGGGTGTGGGTAAAGGTGTCCTTCCCCGTTTTTAATTTATTAATTGGGGGGGGGGGTTTTATTTTTATTGGAAAAAGAAAAATTAAACCCACCCCCCCCATTTTAAACAAAAAAAAAACCCCCATTCCCCGCGGGGGGGGGGGGGGGGGGGCGCGTACATGTTATGGGGTTGTGAATTTGTGGTTCCTGTAGTTGAAGTACGACAACAGTGGTTTTTCAGGCCGTAGGTCCTGGAGAGAAACCAGGCGGGAACTTCTATGACTTATTTTGTTTTTTTATTGGGGATGTGTTTTGTGTTGGGGGGTTTGGCAGTTGCATCTAATCCTTCTCCTTATTATGGGGTGGTTGGTTTGGTATTAGCTTCGGTAGCTGGATGTGGGTGATTATTGAGTTTGGGTGTTTCTTTTGTATCATTAGTACTATTTATGGTTTATTTGGGTGGGATGTTAGTGGTTTTTGTTTATTCTGTATCTTTAGCAGCAGATCCTTTTCCAGAGGCTTGAGGGGATTGGCGTGTTGTTGGGTATGGTGTGAGTTTTGTTTTGGTAGTGGTGGTTGGTATGGTTGTTGGAGGACTTGTTGAATGTTGAAAGCTTGGGGTAATTACTGTTGATAGTGGTGGAATGTTTTCGGTACGGTTGGATTTTAGTGGGGTGGCTATGTTTTATTCGGATGGAGTTGGAATGTTTTTGGTGGCTGGGTGGGGGTTATTGTTGACTTTGTTTGTGGTGTTAGAGTTGGTGCGTGGGTTGTCTCGTGGGGCTATTCGGGCAGTTTAGGGTTGGGGGGTCAGAGAATAGTTTAGTATAAAATACCAGCTTTGGGAGTTGGAGATAGAGGTTTAAGTCCTCTTTTTCTGATTTGGTTCGGTATAACTCTAAGAAGGGGAGTAGTCTTCAATCTTTGGTTTACAAGACCAATGTTTTTTATAAACTATTAGAGTGTTTAGTAGTTAAGTATTTTGTTTTCTAGAGCACCTGTAATGGGGAATAGGATTAGGAGAATGGTAAAATAGGTGAGGGAGGCTAATTGTCCAATGATGATAAATGGGTGTTCTACGGGCTGGCTGCCTACTCATGTGAGAATAAAAAGGTTAGCGACTAGGGTTCAGAATAGGAGTTGGGATAGGGGTCGAAAGGTTATTGTGCGTTGTTTTGATTTGTGCAGGAGAGGGGTTAGGAATAGTACTAGTACGGATGCTGCTAAAGCTAGTACTCCCCCTAGCTTGTTGGGAATGGAACGTAGGATGGCATATGCGAATAGGAAATATCATTCGGGTTTAATGTGGGGTGGTGTAACTAGGGGGTTGGCTGGTGTGAAATTTTCTGGGTCTCCTAAGAGGTTGGGTGAGAATAGGGCGAGGGTTAGTAGTGGGAGGAATATGATGATGAATCCTAGGATGTCTTTTAGTGAGAAGTAGGGGTGGAATGGGATTTTGTCACAGTTTGATACGATTCCCAGTGGATTGTTTGAGCCGGTTTCGTGAAGGAATGTTAGGTGGATTAAGGTAATTCCTGCGATAATGAATGGTAGTAGGAAGTGGAGGGCGAAGAATCGGGTTAGTGTTGGGTTGTCTACTGAAAAGCCTCCTCAGGCTCATTCCACTAGGGTTTGACCGATGTAAGGGATTGCTGAGAATAGGTTGGTGATGACTGTTGCCCCTCAGAAGGATATTTGTCCTCATGGCAGGACATATCCTACGAAGGCAGTTGCTATTAGGGTTAAGAGTAGAATGACACCTGTGTTTCATGTCTCTTTGTATAAATATGAGCCGTAGTAGAACCCTCGTCCGATGTGGAGGTAGATGCAAATGAAGAAAAATGAAGCTCCGTTTGCATGTAGGTTACGGATTAGTCAGCCGTATTGTACATTTCGACATGTATGGGCGACGGATGAGAAGGCTAGGGTTGTGTCTGCGGTGTAGTGTATGGCAAGTAGGAGACCGGTTAGGATTTTTTTTTTGGGGCAAATCCCTAGGGGGGATCCAAAGTTTCCTCCGGCGGAAATTTTTGAAGGGGGGGGAAGGTCAATTAGGGAGTTTTTAATTTTTTTTTGTGGGGGGGGGAATTTTCGGGGGTTTGGGCCCATTGAGAGAGAGAGGGGGGGGGGTCTATATGATGATAGAATAATGAGAATGGATAGGGCGAATGATCCTAGGTAGGTTTTGATTAGTCCGGTGTGGAAGGTGGTTGAGGTTTTGGTTGCTATGAGTTGGAGGTCAGCAAGTCCTTCTGGGCCTGCTTTTTTGTATCAGGATAAGTCGATCAGGTGGGAGGCGAGTTTTTGTCCGTTGTTTAGAAGGCTTATAGAGCTTAAGCGGTGGGATAGGGGGTTGAAGTATCCTAGTGTTAGTGAGAAGTTTGTAAGGGTGTTTTGTTTTGGTTGGGTTAGGGTGTGTGTTATGTTTGAGAGTTCTAGAGCTATGATAATACCTAGGATTGTAACAATGATAGCTGCGGTTTTTGTAGTTGTTGGTATGGTTATTGGAGGGGTTTTTACTGGGATGATAAAGGATGTAATAAGTAGGCCTGCTATAATGCTGCCTAGAGCTAGACGGGTGATTGGGTTAGTGATTGTTGGGTCATTTTCATTTATTGGTGTGATTGTGGGCACTCGAGTAAATCCTGTTTGGACTAATAGTGTTATGCGTGTAGTATAGGTTGCGGTAAATGAAGTGGCTAATAGGGTCAGAAGGAGTGCTCAGGTGTTTAGGTATGAAGTATTCATGCTTTCGATGATTAGGTCTTTTGAGTAGAATCCTGCTAGAAATGGAGTTCCTATTAGGGCTAGGTTTCCGATGGTTAAACAGGATGTGGTTGTGGGGAGTATTTTTTGTAGTCCTCCTATTTTTCGGATGTCTTGTTCTCCGTTTAGGCTGTGAATGATTGATCCGGAGCAAAGGAATAATATGGCTTTGAAGAAGGCATGGGTTGAGATGTGGAGGAAGGCTAGTTGTGGAAGGTTTAGTCCGATGGTTACTATTATGAGGCCCAGTTGACTGGATGTGGAGAAGGCAATGATTTTTTTGATGTCGTTTTGTGTGATTGCGCATGTGGCGGCAAATAGTGTGGATAGGGCTCCTAAGCATAGACATAATGTGAGAGCAGTGTTGTTGTTAGTGAATATTGGGTGGGTGCGGATGAGTAGGAAAATTCCAGCTACTACTATGGTGCTTGAGTGTAGTAGGGCGGAGACTGGGGTTGGGCCTTCTATGGCAGCTGGAAGTCATGGGTGAAGACCAAATTGGGCGGATTTTCCTGTGGCAGCTAGGATGAGGCCTAGAAGGGGGAGAGTTGGAGTTTGAGTTGGAGTGAAGGCTTGTTGTATTTCTCATGTGTTTGAGGTTGAGGCCAGTCATGCTATGCTTAGAATAAGGCCGATGTCTCCGATTCGGTTGTAGAGGACGGCTTGAAGGGCGGCTGTGTTAGCATCTGCGCGTCCTTGTCATCAGCCAATTAATAGGAATGATATGATTCCAACTCCTTCTCAGCCGATGAATAGTAAGAATAGATTGTTAGCGATGGTTAGCGTTAGTATGGCGATTAAGAACATTAGAAGGTAGTAGAAAAATTTTGTAATGTAGGGTTCTGCGGCTATATATCAAGTTGCGAATTGGAGAATGGATCATGTTACGAATAGTGCGATGGGGAAGAATATTATGGAGTATTGATCTATTTTTAAGCTGATTGGGATTTTAAAATTTATGATAAATTTTCATTCTCAATGGGAGATAATGCTTTCAGTTCCAGAATATATGAATAAGGTTATTGGGATTAGGCTAACTAGAAAGGCGGTTTTGACAGTGCGGGTGATGATGATAGGGGAGTTTTGGAAGGTTTTTGATAGGAGGGGAAGTAAAATTGGTGTTAGAATGATTATCAGTGTTAGGATTATGGAGGTGTTTAGTAGTAGTGAGGTGTCCATTACTTTTACTTGGATTTGCACCAAGATGGGTGGTTCCTAAGACCAATGGATTGCTATTATCCTTTAAAAGTAAGGGGGCTGAGATTTTAGACTCAGATGCAAGAATTAGCAGTTCTTGTTGGTTGAACCTCCCCTCGGCAGGTAAGAAGGGTTTAACTTCTATTTTTAGAATCACAATCTAATGTTTGGGTTAAACTATACTTGCATGAGGGGATTCCTGAGATTAGTTCAGGTTTTAGGATAAGGAGTAGGAGGGGAATGATGTGGAGGGCTATTAGGAGGTGTTCTCGTGTGTTGGAGTTTTGGATTGATGTAATGTGGCTTGGTAGTACTCCTCGTTGGGTTATTAGTAGTATGAATAGGGTGTATGAGGCAGTTAGTAATGTGGCGATTCCGGTCAGGATAATTGTGAATGCAGATCAGTTGAATAGTGCAATTATGATGGTTAGTTCTGCTATTAGGTTGGTAGTTGGGGGTAATGCTATGTTAGTTAAGTTGGCTAGTAATCATCATGTGGCTATGAGTGGTAGTAGAGGTTGGAGTCCTCGTGTTAGGAGTAGGATTCGGCTATGTGTGCGTTCATAATTTGTGTTGGCTAAGCAGAATAGTATTGAGGAAGTTAATCCGTGGGAGATTATGAGGATTATTGCTCCTGAAAATGATCAATGGGTTTGGATTATGCATGCGGCAATGACTAGTCCTATGTGACTTACGGAGGAGTAAGCGATTAGAGATTTTAGGTCAGTTTGGCGAAGGCAAATTGAGCTGGTTATTAGTGCTCCTCATAGTGCTAATGTGAGGAAGGGGTAATGTAGGTTATTTGATAGTGGAGTGATGAATATGGTAAGGCGTATAATGCCGTATCCTCCTAATTTTAAGAGGAGGGCGGCGAGTAGTATTGATCCGGCGACTGGGGCTTCAACATGGGCTTTGGGGAGTCAGAGGTGTAAGCCATAGAGGGGGGCTTTTACTATGAATGCTGTTAGTAGGGCTAAGCTTGATAGGATGCCAGTTCAAGAGGTAGGGAGGGTAAGGTGAGTTAGATTTAAGATTATTAATTGTAGGGTGCCAGTTTGGGCATGAAGATGGAGGATAGTAACTAATAGGGGTAGAGAGCTGATTAGGGTGTAGAATAGTAGGTAAATGCCAGCGCTTAAGCGTTCTGGTTGGTTTCCTCATCGTGTAATTAGGATTAGAGTTGGGATTAAGGTAGCTTCGAATGAAATGTAAAATAGCATTAATTCTGTGGTTGAGAAGGCTAGGATAATAAATGGTTGGATAGTAATGAGGGCTAAGATGAATGTTCGTTTTCGTACAAGTGGCTCGTTTTGTAAGTGGTTTTGGCTTGCTATGATTATGAGTGGTAATAGTCAGCAGGAGAGGACAAGTAGGGGGGATGAGATTTGGTCAATGCCGGTCCACGGGGTTAGGTTTTTATGTGGATAGTATGTTGGAGTAAGTCATTGAAGGCTTAGGGTAGCAATTAGGAAGCTATATAAAGTGGTGTTTGTTCATAGAGTTTTAGGGGGTGATAGGAGGGTTGTTGGTACAAGTATGATAGTTGGGATAATAATCTTTAGCATTGTAGTAGGTTTAAGTTATGTAAATGGTCAGAGCCGTGGGTTCGTGTGGAGGCTACAAGTATTGCTAGGCCTGTGCCGGCTTCGCAGGCTGAGAATGCTAATATGAGGATAGGTATTAGGGTAAATGATGTTGCTTGGTTTTCTACTGGTCAGAGTGATAAGGCGATATATATTGATAGCATTATGCTTTCTAAACATAGTAGAGCAGAGATTAGGTGTGTTCGATGGAAGGCTAGTCCTAAGCTGCTTAGAGTGAAGGCTGAATAAAAACTTAGGTGTAGGAGGGACATAAAGAAAGTCATAGGGTTGGGCTATGATTTGTTGAGCCGAAATCAACTGTCTTGGTTAGACTAACTTTCTTTATTTATTCTGCTCATTCTAGGCCTCCTTGTGCTCATTCGTAGATTAGCCCTAGTGTGAGTAGGATGATGATGGTAGAAGTTCAAGTTAAGGTTATGGTGGGAGATGGAAGTTGGGTTGCTCATGGGAGTGGAAGTAGGAGTGCGATTTCTAAGTCGAATAGTAGAAATAAGATAGCTACTAGGAAGAAGCGAATTGAGAATGGGAGTCGGGCTGATCCTAGGGGGTCAAATCCGCATTCGTATGGGGATAGTTTTTCTGAGTCAGGGTTTATTTGGGTGAGTCAGAAGTTTAAAGTAGTTAGGATAATGCTTAGGGTGAGGGATAGGATTAGTATGAACGTGATTATGTTTATTGCTCATCTCTGGGGTTGCACCAGATTTTAGAGATTGGAAGTCAATTGTAATTAATATACTAGAAGAGCAAGATCCTCATCAGTAGATGGTTATGTAGAGGAATAATCAGATGACGTCTACGAAATGTCAGTATCAGGCTGCTGCTTCAAATCCAAAATGATGGTTAGATGTAAAGTGGAATTTAATTAATCGTAGGAGGCAGACAGATAGGAAGGAAGATCCGATGATTACGTGAAGTCCGTGGAATCCTGTTGCGACGAAGAAGGTTGAGCCATATACGCCGTCGGCGATTGAAAATGGCGCTTCGTAATATTCTATTGCTTGAAGTGCTGTGAAGTAGAATCCTAGTAAAATAGTGAGAGTTAGGGCATGGATTGCTTGTTTTCGGTTGGCTTCTGTGATGCTGTGGTGGGCTCATGTTACGGTAACACCTGAAGCTAGTAGGATTGCTGTGTTTAATAAGGGGACTTCTAGAGGGTTAAGAGGCTTAATTCCTATTGGGGGTCATTGTCCACCAAGTTCTGGGGTTGGGACTAGGCTTGAGTGGAAAAATGCTCAAAAAAATCCTAGGAAAAAGAATGCTTCTGATGTGATGAACAGGATTATTCCGTACCGTAGGCCTTTTTGGACTGTTGGAGTGTGATGGCCTTGGAATGTGCCCTCTCGTACGATATCTCGTCATCATTGTAGTATAACTAGTATTATTGAGAGTAAGCCTAAGGCTAGTAGTTGTGATGAATTGTAGTGGAATCATATGATTAGTCCTGAGGTAGTGAGTAAGGCGGCCGCGGCCCCGAAGATGGGTCAGGGGCTTGGGTCTACTATGTGGTAGGAGTGTGCTTGGTGTGCCATTAGATGTTTTCTTGTAAATATAGGCTGAGTAAAAGAACGAAGACGTAAGCTTGGATTATTGCGACGGCTACTTCTAGTAGAGTTAGTAGGAGTAGGATTGATGCGGTTAGGATAGATACGGCTGGGATAAGGGGGAGTAGGGCGGTGGTGGCTGTGGAGATAAGTTGAATTAGTAGGTGACCTGCTGTGAGGTTTGCAGTAAGGCGTACACCTAGGGCTAGAGGACGAATGAGGAGGCTGGTGGTTTCGATTATGATCAGGGCGGGGATTAGAGGGGTAGGGGTGCCTTCTGGTAGGAGATGGCCGAGGGAGGCTGAGGGTTGGTTTCGTAGACCTGTTAAGAGGGTGGCAAGTCAGAGTGGGAAGGCTAGGGCTATGTTTATTGATAGTTGAGTGGTGGGGGTGAAGGTGTATGGTAATAAGCCTAGTAGGTTGATTAGTAAGAGGAATATTATGAGGGATGTTAAGATTAGGGCTCATTTGTGTCCTTTTTTATTTAAGGGTGTTATTAGTTGTTTTGTGATTAGATGGGAGAGTCATAGTTGTAGGGTAGAGAAGCGGTTGGTGATTCATCGGTTGTCTGGGGTGGGAAGTAGGAGAGCTGGGAATAGTATTGAGAGGAGGATTAGTGGAATTCCTAATAGGCATGGGCTTGTAAATTGATCGAAAAAGCTTAAGTTCATGGTCAGGTTCAGGGGGTGATTTTAGTGGTTATTGAAGTTTTATTAGAGGGGGTGTTGGTGGAGGTTAATGATAGGAGTTTCGGTTGGATAATTAGGGAAAAGGTTAATCATGATGTTAGTATAATAAAGAATCAAGGGTTGGGGTTGAGTTGAGGCATGTCATTAAGGAGGGATAGTTGGTCCTCTTTCTCTAGCTTAAAAGGCTAGTGCTGATACATAGCTTCTTAATGATTAGGATGATAGTAATGAAGATCAGTTTTCGAAGTGAGTAAGGGGGGTTGATTCGACTACGATCGGTATATAGCTATGGTTGGCTCCGCAGATTTCTGAGCATTGGCCATAGAAAATTCCGGGTCGGGTTGTGATGAATGATGTTTGGTTTAGCCGTCCGGGAATTGCATCAGTTTTTACCCCAAGGGTGGGGATAGCTCAGGAATGAAGAACATCACTGGCAGTGACAATGATGCGAATGGGGGATTCTATTGGAATAACAACACGATGGTCGACTTCTAAAAGTCGGAAGTGTCCTAGTGGGAGTTCTGTTGTAGGTACTATATAGGAATCGAATGATAGGTCTTTGAAGTCTGAGTATTCGTAGCTTCAGTATCATTGATGTCCGATGGCTTTTAAGGTTAGATCTGGCTCGTCGATTTCGTCTATTATGTAGAGAATTTGTAAGGATGGTAAGGCGAGTAGAATGAGTACGATAGCTGGTAGGATTGTTCAAATTAACTCTACTTCTTGTGCGTCAACAGTATTAGAGGAGAGTTTTTCTATTAATATGAGTGCTAGTAGGTAGAGGACTAAGCTGCAAATTGCTAGGGCAACTATTAGGGCATGGTCGTGGAATTCAACAAGTTCTTCTATGATAGGGGATGAGGCATCTTGAAAGCCGAATTGTGAGTGGTTGGCCATATGAGATGTACAGGGTTTTCACCTATGATTTAGACTTGACAAGGCTATGTAATTAGTTTACTAACATCTCATAAGAAAGAAGCATGAGTGGTTTGATGCGGTTGGCTTGAAACCAGCATATGAGGGTTCGATTCCTTCCTTTCTTGAACTTGGACGAAGGCTGGTTCTTCGAAGGTGTGATATGGGGGTGGGCAGCCGTGGATTCATTCGATGTTAGTGGTAGTTAGTTCTGTTTGTACGACTTTGCGTTTGGATGTGAAAGCCTCTCAAATGATGAATATTAGTATAATTACGGCAGTTATTGAGATTAATGAGCCGATGGAGGATATAGTATTTCATAAGGTATATGCGTCGGGGTAGTCAGAGTATCGGCGTGGTATACCAGCTAGGCCTAGGAAGTGCTGTGGGAAGAAGGTTAGGTTAACGCCTGTGAATATTACTCCAAAATGGGCTTTGGTTCATGTAGTATGGAGTGTGTATCCTGTGAATAAGGGGAATCAATGAGTAAATCCTGCTAGGATGGCAAATACAGCTCCTATTGAGAGGACATAGTGGAAGTGGGCAACTACATAATATGTGTCGTGTAGGGCAATGTCTAGGGAAGAGTTTGCTAGTACAATTCCTGTAAGTCCGCCAATAGTGAAAAGGAAAATAAAACCCAGTGCTCAAAGTATTGGGGGGTCTCACTTAATAGTTCCTCCATGTAGGGTGGCTAATCAGCTAAATACTTTGATACCAGTTGGGATGGCAATGATTATGGTGGCAGATGTGAAGTATGCTCGAGTATCCACATCTATTCCTACTGTAAATATGTGGTGGGCTCATACAATAAAGCCTAGGAATCCGATGGATAGTATAGCTCATACTATTCCTATATATCCAAATGGTTCTTTTTTACCTGCATAGTAGGCTACAACATGGGAGATAATTCCGAAGCCTGGTAGAATGAGGATGTAAACTTCTGGGTGGCCGAAGAATCAGAAGAGGTGTTGGTATAGGACTGGGTCCCCTCCTCCTGCGGGATCAAAGAATGTGGTGTTTAAGTTTCGATCTGTTAGAAGTATAGTGATGCCGGCAGCGAGAACTGGAAGGGAGAGTAGGAGAAGAACGGCAGTAATAAGTACTGATCATACAAATAGGGGAGTTTGGTATTGGGAGAGGGCTGGAGGTTTTATGTTAATAGCAGTTGTGATGAAGTTGATGGCGCCTAGGATAGAAGAGACACCTGCCAAATGGAGAGAGAAGATAGCTAGATCTACTGAAGCACCGGCATGGGCTAGGTTACCGGCGAGAGGAGGATATACTGTTCATCCTGTACCAGCTCCTGCCTCTACTGTTGAGGATGCTAATAGTAGTAGGAATGATGGGGGGAGTAGTCAAAAGCTTATGTTATTTATACGGGGGAATGCTATGTCGGGGGCGCCGATTATGAGTGGAACTAGTCAATTTCCGAAGCCACCAATTATAATTGGTATTACTATGAAGAAGATTATTACAAAGGCATGGGCGGTGACGATTACATTGTAAATTTGGTCGTCTCCTAGTAAAGTTCCCGGCTGACCTAATTCTGCGCGGATGAGAAGGCTGAGGGCAGTTCCGATTATACCGGCTCATGCTCCGAAGATTAGGTATAGGGTGCCGATATCTTTGTGGTTGGTTGAGAATAATCATCGGTTAATAAAAGTCACAGGTAAGATGGCTGAGTGTTTAGGCGTTAGGCTGTAGTCCTTTTTACAGAGGTTCAATTCCTCTTCTTATCGACCTTGTGGTGAAATTCATGTTGAGTTGCAAGCTCATCGATGTGCATTAAAGATGTACCAGGGTCTAATAGACAGAAGCCTGCTGGCTTAGGCATCTAGCTGTTAATTAGAATTTTATGGGATCAAGGCCCATCTGTCTAGGGAAGGTCCTAGCTTAATTAAAGTGTCTGGGTTGCATTCAGAGGATGCAGGTTAGTATCCTGCGGATCTTAGCAGAAACTAAGAGGGTTTAACTCTTGTTTAAGGCTTTGAAGGCCTTCGGTTTTAGTTATCCTAAGTTTCTAGATGGTGGCGAGGATTATGGGGGAGAGTGGTAGTAGGGAGATTGATAGGGAAGCTAAGATGGCAAGTGGGGTATTTGTTGGCTTATTTATATGCCATTGTTTCATGTGGTTTGTGGAATTTGGTGGGAGTGTGATTGTTGAGTAGTATGCGAGGCGGAGATAGAAAAATAGTCCTAGTAGTGATAGTATGGCAATGGTTGTGGCTGCTGTGGTTATTTCTTGTTTAGTTAGTTCTTGAATAATAAGCCATTTTGGAAGGAATCCTGTAAGTGGTGGGAGGCCTGCCAGGGATAAGAGTGTTAGTATGAGGGTTGCGTTTAATATGGGTGTTTTTGTTCAAGAGGTTATTACTGTTGATAGTTTTAAGGCTTTAATTGTATTTAGGCTGAGGAATACAGTGGCTGTTATTAGTGAGTATAGGTAGAAGGTTAATAAGGTGAGTTTTGGGTTGTAAATAATGATGATGGCTATTCAACCTAGGTGGGCGATGGAGGAGAAGGCTAGGATTTTTCGAGTTTGTGTTTGATTTAGGCCTATTCAACCTCCAAGGCCCGCCGAAGCGATAGCTATAGTGGTTAGTAAGGTAGGGTTAAGGGAGTTAGAGGTTAAAAATAGGATAGTGATTGGTGGGAATTTTATCATTGTTGAGAGCAGGAGGGCGGTAGGTAAGGTTGAACCTTGGAGGACTTCTGGGAATCAAAAGTGGAATGGTACAAGTCCGAGTTTTATTGCAATTGCTGTTGTTAGTAGAAGGCATGAAGTTGGTTGGGTTAGTTGGGTGATGTCTCATTGGCCTGTAAATCATGCGTTGATTGTGCTTGAGAATAGGACTAGGGCTGAGGCAGCTGCTTGTACTAGGAAATATTTAATTGCGGCCTCGATGGCTCGAGGATGGTGGGATTTTGAGATAAGTGGAATGATGGCAAGAGTGTTGATTTCTAGTCCAGTTCAGGCCATTATTCAGTGGTTGCTTGAGATTGTAATAGTTGTTCCTAGAAATAGGCTTATGTAAAAGACTAATTTTGCATGAGGGTTCATTAGTAGGGGAAGGAGTTGAACCATCATTTTCGGGGTATGGGCCCGATAGCTTGATTAGCTGACCCTACTAGGAAATAATATAAAGGAAGTATGAAGAGTTTTGATCTCTTCTGTGTAGGTTCGATTCCTACTTTTCTAAGTATGGTTTTAGGAAATGAGAGGGCTGGTATACCTCTATGTTCACTTTATCATAGTGACCCTTTACGTTCAGGCACATTTCCTTAAGTAAGGAGGAAGGCCTGCGTAGCAGATTGGTATGCTAGTATGTCAAAGACATAGTGCTAGTGTTAATGGTAGAAAATTTTTTCAGAGGAGATGCATAAGTTGGTCGTAGCGAAATCGTGGATATGAGGCGCGGATTCATAGGAAGCCTGAGGAAAGGAGTAAAACTTTGGTGGCTAAAATGATAGGGAATAGTTCGTGTGGGAGGTTTAGGGAGCTTGGGTTAAGGAACAGGATGGCAGTTAAGGTATTTATTAACATAATATTTGCGTATTCAGCTAGGAAGAATAAGGCAAATGGGCCTGCAGCATATTCTACATTGAAGCCTGATACTAATTCTGATTCTCCTTCTGTGAGATCGAATGGAGCACGGTTTGTTTCAGCAAGTGTTGAGATATACCATATTATTGCAAGGGGTCAGGATGAGAAGATTAGGTACAGGGGTTCTTGGGTGATAGCTAGGGTATTTAAGGTGTAGTTTCCGCTTAATACAATTACGGATAGGAGAATGATGGCTAATGTTACCTCATAAGAGATGGTTTGTGCTACTGCTCGTAGAGCACCAATTAGGGCGTATTTTGAGTTTGAGGCTCAACCTGATCATAGGATTGAGTATACTGCTAGGCTGGATATGGCTAGTAAGAATAAGAGGCCTAGGTTTAAGTCAGTAAGGGAGAAGGGTAGTGGGAGGGGGATTCAGATGGTGAGTGCTAGGAGAAGGGCGAGTATGGGTGTTATGATGAAGAGGAATGGAGAAGAGGTAGATGGTCGGATGGGTTCTTTGATAAATAATTTAATTCCATCAGCTACAGGTTGAAGTAATCCAAATGGGCCTACAATATTTGGACCTTTTCGAGCTTGTATGTAGCTTAGGACTTTGCGTTCGACGAGTGTCAGGAAGGCTACTGCAATTAAAATTGGGATTGCATAGGATAGGGATATAATGAGGTAGATTAAAATAGTGGGTTGGGTCATGGGTTATGTTTAGGGCTAGGGAGAGGATTTGAACCTCTGGGTAAAGGGCTTAAGCCTTTTGCATTTACCGAGCTCTGCCACGCTAGCTTAATCCTTTTCTAGGATTAAAGTGGTAAGGATCTTTTAGTAATTTAGTTGGGTTCATTACTTAAAGAGGAGGCATGCTTATAGTATTGGCCTCACTTTCCCGGTCCTTTCGTACTAGGGAGAGTTCGTCATAGATAGAAACCGACCTGGATTGCTCCGGTCTGAACTCAGATCACGTAGGACTGTTAATCGTTGAACAAACGAACCCTTAATAGCGGCTGCACCATTAGGATGTCCTGATCCAACATCGAGGTCGTAAACCTCCTCGTCGATGTGGGCTCTTAGAGGAGATTGCGCTGTTATCCCTGGGGTAGCTTGGTCCATTTATCAATTATATTGGGTCTGGTTACTATTAGTACGTTGAGGAGTTGCTCTTGGTTAAGAAGTGTGGTCTTATTTTTGGAGGATTTGTTTTTCTCCAAGGTCGCCCCAACCGAAAAATATCAGCCAGTATTATAAGGTAGTAAGCCTGTTAGGTTTTGGTTTGTAAGCAGTGGCTGTTGATTTTTAAGTTCCACAGGGTCTTCTCGTCTTATGAGAGTATTCCTGCTTTTGGACAGGAGGATCAATTTCACTGATTATCTGTAAGAGACAGTTAAGACCTCGTTTAGCCATTCATACAAGTCTCGATTTATGGGACAATTGATTGCGCTACCTTCGCACGGTTAGGATACCGCGGCCGTTAAACGTTATGTCACTGGGCAGGCATCACCTTCAATACTTGGTTGGCTGAAGGCTATGTTTTTGGTAAACAGTCGGGCCTTGAGTTTGCCTAGTTCCTTTTACAGATTTTAATCTTTCTAATGGGCGTACCTGAGTTGGGTTAACAGGGTGGGACTCAATATTTTAATCTTGTTGGAGTTAGGATATTGGTTTGTAATCTGTTAATAATGTGTAGATGTAAGTTTACGCTTAAGAGGGGAATCCCTAGTTACTCATTTTAGCATTGATTCTCCTATCAGTATAGGTTGGCCTGTTAGTGAGAAGGGAGTCATTTTATTGTTGGATTTTTGATTGTAGAGCTATGACGCACTCTTTGTTGGTGGCTGCTTGAAGGCCCACAGTTTAATAGAGGTAGATAATTATCCGCTAGGGGAGATTGTTTTCTTTTTTAAAGGAGCTGTACCTCCTTTAAATTATTCTTGACCTGTCTCGTTAGGGTTGAAGTTATGTCCGGGGAACGGGTAAGGTCAAGAAAGAACTTAGATTCATTTCACAGGCAACCAGCTATCACCCGGCTCGGTTGGCTTTTCACCTCTACTAACGAGTCATCCCACTCTTTTGCAACAGAGACGGGTTCGCTCATAAATAGCTGCTCGTAAGTAGCTCGCTCGGGTTTCGGGATGGCAAGCTTAAATTCATTTTGCTTGGTTGTTCTTGCTAAATCATGATGCAAAAGGTACAAGGGTTAATCTTTGCTGTTTGTTGCTTTGTTTTTCATTGCTATTTCATCTTTCCCTTACGGTACAAAGTCTCTATCGCGCCAAAGTATCTTTTCTATCACCTATACTAAGTTTAAAGAATGTTTTAGTTTGGGAGTTAAGTGAGTTTTTGATTAACATCTTAGTTTGAGTAGTTGGGCTAGAGTAGGCCTCAAGACGATCTGATAGGTGACAGATATCTTTCAGGTGTAAGCTGAATGCTTTAGGTTTTAGCTACGTCTTGGTATGCTAAGTGCACCTTCCGGTACACTTACCTTGTTACGACTTACCTCATCTTCAGCTATAAGTTGCATTATGTATTGTAGGGTTGAAGCTTATGAGGAGGGTGACGGGCGGTATGTACGTGCCCTAGGGCCGGTTTAAAGAGGGCTTGTATTATCCCTCTTTACTACTAAATCCGCCTTCGGGGGGTCAGTTTCACACCCCCTTCCGTGGATTTTCTATTTTAGAAAATGTAGCCCATTTCTTCCGCCCCATGGGCTATACCTCGACCTGTCTTATTAGCGGGTTTGGCTGTTGTGCTCACTATTGAACTCTCAGGGAAGGTGAGCTGGCGACGGCGGTATGTAGGCTGCTCTGGCAAGAGGCGGTCGGGTGTAACGTGGGTTATCGATTATAGAACAGGCTCCTCTAGGTGGGTTTAGGGCACCGCCAAGTCCTTAGAGTTTTAAGCGTTTGTGCTCGTAGTTCTCAGGCGGATGCTTTGGTATGAGATAGCATCAAGATTTAGGGCTAAGCATAGTGGGGTATCTAATCCCAGTTTGTGCCTTAGCTTTCGTGGGGTTAAATTAATCTAAGATGCTAAGATCGTTTATTAGGAGGTCTTAGGTACATCTTTGGCTTATGACAGCTTAGTTGTACTTTGATCTTAGTTATTATGATAACATGGTACCACTCTTTACGCCGCATACAGTTAATTTGGGTCTCTTGTGTGACCGCGGTGGCTGGCACAAGATTTACCAACCCTAAGATTGCTATAACTAAGTCAAGTTTTCACTTATTGCTTAATGTTAATTACTGCTGAGTACCCGTGGGGGTGTGGCCGAGCAAGGTGTCTTGGGCTACAGTTTAGGTGTGCCTGATACCCGCTCCTTTTTTCTTAATAAGAGATCAAGGGCATTTACACTGGGGCGCGGATACTTGCATGTATATATTTAGCAAAAATTAACGGTAAGGTTAGGACTAAGTCTTTTGTCTCTGGGTGTGTATGGCAGCCATCTTAGCATCTTCAGTGCTATGCTTTAGTAATTAAGCTACAGGGAC